TCAGAAATTGAAAAAAAAAATTTTCTCATGAAATCAATAAGTTTCAACAATTCATTAATTTTAACTAAAAATCTTATATCTGCCCTTCCCGAGAAAGATAAAAAATTTTCATTCATTATTGTAAAGGTCGATGGGGAAAATAAGACTCCCCACCACCAAAATATGATTGAAAATATACTAAAAAAAAATACAATATTTTTTATTTCTTTAGATTTCAGAAAATAGAAGAATTTTTCTTTTAGACATCTTATAAGAATAAGATTAAGAGTCTAGGACTGCCAATTTTTTTATATTAATAATTACTGATCCAATTTTTTGAGTCAAATCCATTCTGATTATTCCAATCTTTTAGGACTTAGTTGTTTGTCGTACAAAAAAACTTTTTGAATTCCCGGTAGAAAGAGATTTCCCTAATGACAAAGCTTTTAACGCTGCCCAATATCCTTTCCTTTTCCAAATATTTTTACGAATACGCTTTTTTGATATCGAAGTACGTTTTTTTGGAACTGCCATTTAAAAATGAAGAAGTTACTCATTGTTATAGTTGGATGTGAAAGACATCTATTGTTCAAAACCAATTATTTTTTCTTATTCATTATCTATTTTTATCTAAAAAAGATTCTCTTCATAAAAAAGAAATATAGATATATGTGAAAATTTAATAAAAAATGACTCGAAATAACATAAAAATTTTTTGATTCCATACACTATTCGTAAAACCAAAAATTTTTGGTTTGGAACTCTTAATTCTCGTTGTTTATACCTCAAAGTAATATCTTTAGAATTTCTATGTGATAGAAATCAAACTTAAAAAAGAACCTAAAAGACCTTTATTTTCGTCATTCTATTCTATACTTTATTTACATGTAATAAAATACCTCAAAGGATTGTAAACTTTTGCTTAAAAAAGTGAGTCTTTTTTTAGTAAAACTTGAGAAAAATACACCTAAATTAAATTTTAAAATTCGAATGAGACTAGTAAGAAATCTGTTAAAGGATCCATTTTTTTATAAAAAAAGTTCATTTTAGATCTATAATCTTCTAAACTTTAATAATAAATTGTTTTGATTGAAATGGAAAACAATCAATCCCATAATGAATTAGTTAATGAGTTGAAATAAAGTAACTAAAATAAAGAGTTTTTATTTCATTAGACCGATGACCTTAGTTAATCATATAATTCATATGAACATCAAGTACTCTTTTTAGCTTAAATTTTTAAGCTTGTTTTATTATTTTTATTAATTATAAATTATTATGACGATAAATTATCGTAATAATATAAATTTTCCTATTTATTTAGATTCTTTTTATTTTATATGGCACTTGGTCATGGTCATATCATTTGACCAATTGTAACTTCTTGTTTTGAATATTTCAACGATTTTGAAAAGACTCAGAATAAATACTAATATAAAATTATTAAATTAAATAAGTTAGTGCATATCTTGATTTTTTAGTGACTTTTTCGAAAGAGGTAAGATCCGGTCAATCGGAAACAATTAATTAAGAATAAAAAACTTTTTTTATGGAACAGACATATCAATATGCGTGGATAATACCCTTTCTTCCACTTCCAGTTCCTATGTTAATAGGGTTGGGACTTCTTCTTTTTCCGACGGCAACAAAAAGTCTTCGTCGTATGTGGGCTTTTCAGAGCGTTTTATTGTTAAGTATAGTCATGATTTTTTCCATGAATCTGTCTATTCAGCAAATAAATAGCAGTTCTGTCTATCAATATGTATGGTCTTGGATTATCAATAATGATTTTTCTTTAGAATTCGGATACTTAATCGATCCACTTACTTCTATTATGTCAATATTAATTACTACTGTTGGAATTTTGGTTCTGATTTATAGTGATAATTATATGTCTCATGATCATGGATATCTGAGATTTTTTGCTTATATGAGTTTTTTCAGTACTTCCATGTTGGGATTAGTTACTAGTTCAAATTTGATACAAATTTATATTTTTTGGGAATTGGTTGGAATGTGTTCGTATCTATTAATAGGATTTTGGTTCACACGACCTGTTGCAGCAAAGGCTTGTCAAAAAGCGTTTGTAACTAATCGTGTTGGTGATTTTGGTTTATTATTAGGTATTTTGGGGTTTTATTGGGTAACAGGAAGTTTCGAATTTCGTGATTTATTCCAAATATTAAATAACTTGATTTCTACTAATGAGGTCAATTTGTTATTTGTTACTTTGTGCGCTGTTCTATTATTTGGCGGTGCTATTGCTAAATCTGCACAATTTCCCCTTCATGTATGGTTACCTGATGCAATGGAAGGGCCGACTCCTATTTCAGCTCTTATACATGCTGCTACGATGGTAGCAGCAGGAATTTTTCTTGTAGCTCGACTTATACCTCTTTTCATAGTCATACCCCACATAATGAATTTTATCTCTTTTATAGGGATAATAACAGTTTTTTTAGGAGCTACTTTAGCTCTTGCTCAAAAAGACATTAAGAGGGGTTTAGCCTATTCTACAATG